GCTAATTTGATTAATATCAGGAAATCGAATGAATTTATGCTTCACTAATTGAATGATAAATGACTACAAGCGAAGGAGATAGGCGGTTTAAACAAAAAAAGACCCAAAATTTCAAACATGTATCTAGAATTACTGGAAAACTACAAACAAAAATAGTGAAAATTAGCTCATTAGGAGCCCATCCAAGATCGTTGTAGACCCAACGAATTACTAGTTCCCAACCCCGGGTGGAGTGAAATCCAACAAAAAAATCAGTAACTAAAAGAATAAAAAAAGCTTTTATTGAGTCATTTAAGTTATAAAAGAATTCCTGAACCCAAGAATTAAAAATGACAAGTTCCTTTTTACTCAGAAAAAAAGAACCACTTAGAATAGCCAAACAGATTATATTTGTCGAGAAATGCAAAATGATATGGAGATGATCCTCATTATCTATTTTGACCAATTGTATTATTTGCTTGTGTATTCCTATAGGAGGTTTTTGTACATGTGTCTTTAGTTTCTCTTTTATCATCTCGTCCAAGAGAGAAAGTTCTTCTAATTCTATGAATCTTTCTAGAATCCTTTTCTCTTGAATATCAGTTAAGAGAGTTTCGGATTGCCTGGTATTCCACCAATTCTTAATCCAAAGTTCAAGACATTTGTTAAATGAGAAAGATACCCCCCAGGGCAAAAGTACGATAAATACAAGATATAGTAAAGAAGGCAATGCTTTCTTTTTTTTCATTTTTGATCTGTAAATTGAGTTGTTAATGAACCCGCTTCATTCGCTGACTCTATTTCATTCCCTGACTCTATAATGATATTTCTTTTTCTTTGAAGCAAAAACTCTATAGCAGGGTTTGATACCCTGTATCTATTCTTCTTTTTTATATATTAGTGGAATTTCATTGCATTGGGTTCTTTCTTAGATCTAGATGGAGTGGAATAGTGAAATAGAATAAAAAAAAGACCTTTCGGGTGAAAATGGAAGAATAGTATGCGATATATCTCACTTGGACAAAATAAATTAAAAAAAATTTTCTCTTATCCGCATTTGTTACTTGCTTTAGATAAATACTAAAAAATACCCTTACAATAACAAATCCAATTTCGAAGGGACTTCCTCCCCATGTTGAGAAAGCTTCTCTTCTTCCAATTCTTCTTCATTCAATTAAGTTCAAAAAAAATACAATTGTTACTCAAAATACTTCAATTGGTACGCGCAAGAAATAGGCCAATTCGGCAGCTTTTTGTTCAATTTCTCGTGGAGTAAAAAACTTCTCATCAGTACGAGTCAAGGGAATGACCCCCTGCCCCCGGATTTCCATATAAAGGATACGACGAGGATAAAGACCCTCTTTAACCTGAATTCTAATTGATTGGATATCCCGCATAAGGAATTGAAGGAAGACGCGACGTTTTATTCCAGGGAATCCCCAACGAAAAATGCACACTATTCCCTCTTTTCTATCGAATCGGTCATAACCACTACCTACATTCCACAAAATAGTACACCACAAGTAGGAGCTAATGAATAGGCCTGCAATTCCGTAGAAAGACATCACAACTCCCTGTGGAAAAAAAAGAATTTGTTGAGATGGAAGTATAGATATAATATTTTTACCAAGATAACTGGAAGCCCCAACCGATAAGAATCCTAGTGAACCTAGAAAAAGAATACAGGCCCAGAAAAAATTACCCCTTTTTCGAGAACCTTTTAGAAGTTCTACCCATACATGTTCTGATCGCCAATTCATATTAGATATACTAAATCCAGTAGTGGTCGATTGAAATTGAGAGAATAAGCTAAAAAATTTTGACTTTACTTTTTTTGATTCTGAAATCGTCTTCAGCAATTAGTACTCCTGTGAAATAATAGGTTAGATACATTGACTTTCTATTCAAAAAATATTTGTTGATTCAATTAAAATAAAACTCGCTATACCCGGCTCCGCATATTCATGCATTTATGCTCGTAGCCTATACCCGCATCCATCCCATAGCCGTTTTTATCCGCATTCATAGCTTTTTTTCATTTGTGTGTAGAAAGAGCCACATACCCTACCATATTATATTACTTACACTAAAAATACTAGACAATCTTATTTTTCTGCACATAAAGAAATAAAGAAGTCATTGCAATTGCCGGAAATACTAAGCCTACTAAAGGCACGAAAATAGAAGGTAAGTTTAAATCCGTCATAGAATAGGTGTCTCAATTAAAATTTACTATTTCTATCTATTCGAAAAATATCTTAAGATTCTTATGATATAATTAAGTATATCTATTATAAGGAATATTGACTATTGTAAAAAAATGAAAGGAATGGATAATAAAATAAGAAAATTGCAAAAAAGGAGAACTAATTAAAAAGATTTGATTTTTCTTTTCCCATCCTCATGGCGTTTCTATCCTTCTAATCGAATTTAAAATTTGATTCAAAAGAAAGCGGCTAGAATTTACTTCCTGCATACATACTCCGCTAGAAGGGCATAGAATAATGCATGGTAAAGGCGGAAAATATAGAATATAGTATATTCAATCAAAATTAAAGGGCAAATTCTCTTACCTAATACAGATCTCATACTACCCTTTTAGACTTTTTAAGGCGATATACCGCCCAAAAAGGCTATAAAAATGCCGGGTGGAGTTAGCTTTTCGAGGAAGACCCGTCCCGTGCAGCGAAGAATATTATTCTGAATACTCCTCTGGACGCGTATAGTAAGTAGCATTGCGATTCCGAATGCTTTTTTATTTTTTTTTTTTTATGAATAAAAAAAATTCATTGTATCGTGGGGTTGGAGGTTTGTTCCGGAAAAATTCGGAACAAAACGTCTACCGCATTGAAGTTTATAGCGCTGGATTTCCACGAAAGTATAATTGTTCCCATCAGGATCCTTTTGAACGTCTCTACGATGGATCCAGGTTCTATGTCCAATCCCAAATCAAGCATTTATCGTTCTTGATCGGAATCATAAACTAAAACTACCTTTTTATCAAGGTTATAGAAAACTTCCTTATCTAGTTATAGCATTTTGAAAAAAAAAAATGCTTCTTTTCTTACACACAGTTCGAGTCACTTGTTGACTCACAATTACGGCTATTAAAAGTTTCAAACATCCTCTTTTTTGCAAGAGAGTCTTATAAAATAAAAGGGTCTAACTTCAAAACAAAACTATGTCTTTTTTCATTCATTCTCCTTTAGTTTTTTTCTCTATCTAGAAGTGGAATAGAATAACCCGGTTGAAGGATAATGATCATACGTCTGTAATGCATTGTATGTCCCAGAATAGGTCCTATTCTTCTACCCTTTCCAGGCAGTCGATGGCTATTCACAGCTACTACCTTAACACCAAAGAAGAGTTCGACCCAATGCTTGATTTCTGTCTTAGTGAATCCCGATTCGACATTAAAAGTATATTGATTCTTTCCCAATAAACGAAGGCTTTTTTCTGTAAATACTGCGTATTTGATTCCATTATCATATGATATGAATTGGATTTGTATTTCTTTATTGTATTATGCCTTTATATATTCTAGATATATAGAATAGACTAATCTCGATTTGTCAAGTCTCACGATCTTATCATGATCCATTTTTATTCGGCTCAATCTTTTTTTTTCTAAAAAAAAAAAGATTGAGCCGAGTTTAATTGCAATCAATTAGACGAATAAAGAAGAATTACTGCATTTCATAACTTATTTTTTTCTCTTTTTATTTCGTTTATTTTTTATTTATACCTTCTTTATATTTTGTTTTATCTACTTATCAATAGTATCTACCGGCTCGAACTCGAATTTGATCGCTTTCCATACTTCACAAGCCGCGGCTAGTTCAGGACTCCATTTGCAAGCTGCTCGGATAATTTCATTACCTTCACGAGCAAGATCGCGCCCTTCGTTACGAGCTTGTACACAGGCTTCTAAAGCCACTCGATTAGCTGCTGCACCAGGTGCATTCCCCCAAGGATGTCCTAAAGTTCCTCCACCAAATTGTAATACAGAATCATCCCCAAAGATTTCGGTCAGAGCTGGCATATGCCAAACATGAATACCACCTGAAGCTACTGGTATAACACCTGGCATGGATACCCAGTCCTGAGTGAAAAAGATACCGCGAGCACGATCTTTTTCAATAAAATCATCGCGCAATAAATCAACAAAACCTAAAGTCATTTCGCGTTCCCCTTCTAACTTACCTACTACTGTACCGGCGTGGATATGATCTCCCCCAGACATACGCAATGCTTTAGCTAATACACGGAAATGCATACCATGATTTTTCTGTCTATCAATAACTGCATGCATTGCACGGTGAATGTGAAGAAGTAGGCCATTGTCGCGGCAATAATGAGCCAAACTAGTATTTGCGGTGAATCCCCCAGTTATGTAGTCATGCATTACAATAGGAACCCCTAATTCTCTCGCAAATACAGCTCTTTTAATCATTTCTTCACATGTACCTGCAGTCGCATTCAAGTAATGCCCCTTAATTTCACCGGTTTCGGCCTGTGCTTTATAAATAGCTTCGGCACAAAAGACAAAACGGTCTCTCCAACGCATAAATGGTTGTGAGTTTACGTTTTCATCATCTTTGGTAAAATCAAGTCCACCACGTAGACACTCATAACACGCTCTACCGTAATTTTTTGCGGATAATCCCAATTTTGGTTTAATAGTACATCCCAATAAAGGACGACCATACTTGTTCAACTTATCTCTTTCAACTTGGATACCATGAGGCGGGCCTTGGAAAGTTTTTGTATAAGCAGGGGGAATTCGTAGATCCTCCAGACGTAGAGCACGTAGGGCTTTGAAACCAAATACGTTACCCACAATGGAAGTAAACATGTTAGTAACGGAACCCTCTTCAAATAGGTCTAATGGATAAGCTACATAACAGATCCATTGGCTGTCTTCCCCAGCAACAGGCTCGATGTGATAGCATCGTCCTTTATAACGATCAAGACTGGTAAGTCCATCAGTCCAAACAGTTGTCCATGTACCAGTAGAAGATTCGGCAGCTACTGCAGCCCCTGCTTCTTCCGGCGGAACCCCAGGTTGAGGACTTACTCGGAATGCTGCCAAGATATCAGTATCCTTGGTTTCATACTCCGGGGTGTAGTAAGTCAATTTATAATCTTTAACACCAGCTTTAAATCCAACACTTGCTTTAGTTTCTGTTTGTGGTGACATAAGTCCCTCCCTACAACTCTTGAATTAAGAATTCTCACAATAACAGGGTCTACTCGATGTAAATTAGGCGTCAATGCAACTTTAGCAAAAATCTCGTAAAACAAAAAGGATATTCAATTAATATAATATCAACTCATTAAAGAAAATTGAGGGCATACTTAAGTTAATTAATATTTTTCATTCATATATAATGTGTACACCCTGTGTATTTTCTATCCTATAGGAATTCCACTATAGGAATTCGATAGGAATTGAGTTGTTGTTATGGTAAGTTAACATGGTTCATTATTAAACCATGGATTTGATTTACCAAATCCTTCATTATTGTATACTCTTTGATAGATATAGCGCAACCCAAATCAATTCCTAATCCTTATTTTACAAGTTATTAATGGGCCCTTTTCTTATTTTGAATGCAAATACCTAACTAAATACTAAGAAAATTCTCTGTTGACAGCAATCTATGCTTCACAGTAGTATATATTTTGTATATCGAAGTCCTAGATAGGAAAGTAGAGTAGGCACCGATGCTCCACAAAAGGCACAATGTATATGAAAAAAAGATTGATTGAAGTTTGGAACGGACTCATTTCATGAGTAAACAATTGAATGGGATTCGCTTGGGCAACGAAATAAACTCCCGGTCCCCTTTTTTCTCTTATTGAATTAACTAATTCATTTCCTTTTTACTTTTGGATTTTTGGATATTTTTTTTGATTTGATTTGGCATTATTCAACAAGAAAAAAAGAAAAATTTCGACAAATTCTTTTTTTTTTATTATGTGATAATTATGAGTACCAATCCTACTAGTTCTCGTCCCGGGGTTTCAACAATTGATGAAAAAAATACAGGTCGTATCGATCAAATTATTGGACCTGTGCTGGATGTCACTTTTCCCCCGGGCAAGTTACCTTATATTTATAACGCTTTGGTAGTCCAGAGTAGAGACACTGCCGATAAGCAAATTAATGTGACTTGTGAGGTACAACAATTATTAGGAAATAATCGAGTTAGAGCTGTAGCTATGAGTGCTACAGACGGGTTGATGAGAGGAATGGAAGTGATTGACACGGGAGCTCCGCTCAGTGTTCCGGTCGGTGGAGCTACTCTCGGACGAATTTTCAACGTTCTTGGGGAGCCTGTTGACAATTTGGGTCCTGTAGATAGTAGTGCGACGTTCCCTATTCATAGATCTGCGCCTGCCTTTATCGAGTTAGATACGAAATTATCCATCTTTGAAACAGGTATTAAGGTCGTCGATCTTTTAGCTCCTTATCGACGTGGAGGAAAAATAGGCCTATTTGGGGGGGCTGGAGTAGGTAAAACAGTACTCATCATGGAATTAATCAATAACATTGCTAAAGCTCATGGGGGTGTATCTGTATTTGGTGGAGTAGGGGAACGGACTCGTGAAGGAAATGATCTTTATATGGAAATGAAGGAATCCGGAGTAATTAATGAAAAAAATATTGAGGAATCAAAGGTAGCTCTAGTCTATGGCCAAATGAATGAACCGCCGGGAGCTCGTATGAGAGTTGGTTTAACTGCCCTAACTATGGCAGAATATTTCCGAGATGTTAATAAGCAAGACGTGCTTTTATTCATCGATAATATCTTTCGTTTTGTTCAAGCAGGATCGGAGGTATCCGCTTTATTAGGGAGAATGCCCTCTGCAGTGGGTTATCAACCTACTCTTAGTACAGAAATGGGTTCTTTGCAAGAAAGAATTGCTTCCACTAAAAAGGGATCTATAACTTCGATTCAAGCAGTTTATGTACCCGCGGACGATTTGACCGACCCTGCTCCTGCGACAACATTTGCACATTTGGATGCTACTACCGTACTTTCCAGAGGATTAGCTTCCAAGGGTATTTATCCAGCAGTAGATCCTTTAGATTCAACCTCAACTATGTTGCAGCCTCGGATCGTTGGGAACGAACATTATGAAACTGCGCAAAGAGTTAAGGAAACTTTACAACGTTACAAAGAACTTCAGGACATTATCGCTATTCTTGGGTTGGATGAATTATCTGAGGAGGATCGTTTAACTGTAGCAAGAGCAAGAAAAATTGAGCGTTTCTTATCACAACCGTTCTTTGTGGCAGAAGTTTTTACTGGTTCTCCAGGAAAGTATGTTGGTCTTGCCGAAACTATTAGGGGATTTCAACTAATCCTTTCCGGAGAATTAGACGGCCTACCCGAACAAGCTTTTTATTTGGTGGGTAACATCGATGAAGCTAGCACGAAAGCTATAACCTTAGAAGAGGAGAACAAATCGAAGAAATGAAATTAAATCTTTATGTACTGACTCCTAAGCGAATTATTTGGGATTGTGAAGTGAAAGAAATCATTTTATCCACTAATAGTGGCCAAATTGGCGTATTACCAAACCACGCCCCCATTAACACAGCAGTAGATATGGGTCCTTTGAGAATACGCCTCCTCAACGACCAATGGTTAACCGCGGTTCTGTGGAGCGGTTTTGCGAGAATAGTTAATAATGAGATCATCATTTTAGGAAATGATGCGGAACTGGGTAGTGATATTGATCCGAACGAAGCTCAACAGGCACTTGAAATAGCCGAAGCTAACTTGAGTAAAGCTGAGGGTACGAAAGAATTAGTTGAAGCAAAGCTAGCTCTTAGACGAGCTAGGATACGAATCGAGGCTGTCAATTGGATTCCCCCCTCCAATTGAAGCCAATCCAAGGATTTATAGTTGATACAAAGAAAAAGGGAAGAGGGGTAGAAAAAGTTATTAGATAGCGAAGCGAAGTAAGTCCAATGCTATCTAGTAATTTTTCTACCTACTTACCTACTATTGGATTTGAACCAATGACTCCCGCCGTATGAAAGCAATACTCTAACCACTGAGTTAAGTAGGCAATTTACCACCACAAAGGAAGACTCATTACTTCGATCGATTATATATTGAATCACTTTTCTAAGCAATACCGCTTCGTTATTGGTCTGTTATATACTAAACATATACAGATAAAAAGGATATCCTCTGGCATTAGAGAATATTAATCTTGACAAGAAATTATCTATATGTTAAGATATCTCTGATAAGGGCTATAGCTCAGTTCGGTAGAGCAACTCGTTTACACGTGCGCCAATGCTTTTCAAAGGAGCTTATTATGCAATGAACATAATTGATCTTATTGCAAAATCAATGTCTTACTTCATAGATTCGAGAGAATAGGAGAACAGTAGCCTGACAAACAGTCGGTTCAGTCCGATTCAGGTGCCAATTCAGGTGCCTAGTCAAATAGAACCCTTATGGATTTGCTAGTTGATAAGGTAAATATCCAGCCCACTAAATGCTAGGCGTAATGAGGATAAGGGCCTCCAAAAAATTTCTTCTCGTTCTATGAACTTTAAGGTGTATGAAGTCTCATAGTTAACTCTTGCAGTGGAACGATAGAGACTCCATTTCACTTAGTTTGATTTCATTTAGGCCGGAGGCAGACCTAAGTCAAGGTAATCCTCCTTTGAAACACTTTGGTATTGCTCCTAGATAGATCATAATACAAATAATCAATCAGAGCACAGGGAGCCATCTCATTATCTTTCCGTAAAGAAAAACTATGGTGGACTAACTGATTTTGAAATCAGTTTATGAAAGAGCCCAATGCAAAAAAATGCATGTTGGGTCTTTGAAACAGTTCGAATCATTTCGATAATAATCCGTTTGATCTGTTTTACCGAGAAGGTCTACGGTTCGAATCCGTATAGCCCTAATATGTCTTTTTTTTATATTTTTGGATAGATATCCTAGGTTTTCTTTAGTATAGTTTTCATTTTCTCATTAGTGCTTGTTTCTAGACTGGACGAGCACCTGCGACATAGAATAGAGGTAAAAGCATTACCACAGGCTCATTCATCGAAAATCAAAATCATAGCGACAGGAAAAGAAAAACGAATTTCTATCAAATCAATAGAAGGAAGGATCCCTTCCCTGATTTGAATCCCGTTCTCCATCAAACAGGATATCTCTAGACTTTTCTATAATAACTTCAATGATTTTATCTATCTTGCGAATTACTACTTTGTTTTAAGTATATTTTAGTACTTTGCTTATATATACATGATCTAAATTGCTCCACTTTAAATAGAAAAAATAAAGTAAAGAATAAATAAGAAAACAGAATATTCTGTCTCATAGTTCTCAAATAGAGTTCTTTTTTATTTTTTTATAGTATTACTTCTCATTATACTGCATAGATTAGTCCTTCTATGTTAATTAGGTTCTAATTAGTAGTATTCTTAGTTTTATTTAATAGTCTCTTATTATAATTATAATATTATTAAATAGTAAATAAAGGATAATTAAATAGTAAATAAAGGATAGAGCAATTTTTTTTCTAGAGATTCTAGAGAAAGCGAGACAAAGTGAAGCGATAGAGTTTTCTTTATCTAAGAATTAGATCTACACCATATCTAAATAGAATGGAAATCAAAAAGAAAGGGAGTCGGGATTCCATTGGATGAATCTTTAAAGAAGATGCAGCACATAGGAAAGAAAGTATAAAATAAGAACTTTTGTTTGAACAAAATGGATTCTTGTTTCACCGAGGAAAAAAGAGAAGTTCTGGATAAATTGACAATGCTGAATTGAATTGACTAATTTAAGTTTCGCCTATTCCACATTAATGGGAGTACATTATGTTTCTGCTTCACGAATATGATATTTTTTGGACATTTCTAATAATAGCAAGCCTTATTCCTATTTTGGCATTTTGGATTTCAGGGATTTTAGCCCCAGTTAGTGAAGGACCAGAGAAGCTTTCGAGTTATGAATCCGGTATAGAACCCATG